AGTATATACAAGATCTAAATAGAACGAAGACGAAACAACTCGATATTTCTATTTTTATTTTTGGATCCAATCCATAATTAATCCTATGGATCCTTAGGATTAGTGGATCATTTTCTATCTCGTAGTTTCGGGCCTTAGATTAAGCTAAGGGAAGGGCTCCCTCTATCCAATCTACTCATCCTGTATATTGTCTTTTTCGTTCCATGTTGCAATATAAACTTATTATTTGATTATACGATACAAGGTTATACGAGAACGAATTCCTTATTTATAAACTATTTTCGATGAGAATTTGTATTTTAATTGAAAAAAAAATCTTTCTATATAGATAGATATTGAAGTGCTATCTCGGATTCAAAAAAAAAAGAGAATCATTTCTTTCAATACTCACTTATTATTAGTTAACAATCCTAATCCTCATATGCTTAATTCTGATAGGAAATAAAATAGTAAAATAATTATTCATCGAATGACTATTCATCTATTGTATTTTCATCAAATAGGGGGCAGGGAGATTCTATGGAAAAATGGTGGTTCAATTCGATGTTGTCTAACGAGAAGTTAAAGTTAGAACATAGGTATGGTTTAAGTAAATCAATGGAAAGTCTTGATGCTATTGGCCATACCAGTGGAAGTGATGAACCCCTTCTAAATGATACGGAGAAAAATTGGAGTGATAGTGTTAGTTATAGTTTCAGTAATGTTGATTATTTATTTGGTATCAGGGATATTTGGAGTTTGATCTCTGATGACACTTTTTTAGTTAGGGATAGTAATGGTGACAGTTATTCCGTATATTCTGGTATTGAAAATCATAGTTTTGAGATTGACAATGATAGTTCTTTTCTGAGTGAATTAGAAGGTTTTTTTTCTAGTTTTTTGAATAGGGGGTCTAAGAGAAACAATCACTACTATTATCATTACATGTATGATACTCAATCTAGTTGGACTAATCACATTAATAGTTGCATTAATAGTAATCTTCGTTTTGAAGTCAGTATTAATAGTTCCATTTCAGATGGTACTGACAATTACAGTGACAGTTACATTTATAGTTTCATTTGTACTGAAAATGTAAGTGGTAGTGAAAGTGGAAGTTTTAGTATAAGAACTCGTAATAATGGCAGTGATTTCAATATAAGAGGAAGATCTAATGATTTCGATATAAATAAAAAATACAGACATTTATGGGTTCAATGCGAAAATTGTTATGGATTAAATTATAAAAAACTTCTTAGGTCAAAAATGAATATTTGTGAACAGTGTGGATATCATTTGAAAATGAGTAGTTCAGATAGAATCGAACTTTCGATTGATTCGGGCACTTGGGATCCTATGGATGAAGATATGGTTTCTATGGACCCCATTCAATTTCATTCAGAAGAGGAACCTTATAAAGATCGTATCGATTCTTATCAAAGAAAGACAGGTTTAACTGAAGCTGTTCAAACAGGCATAGGTCAACTAAACGGTATTCCCGCAGCAATTGGGGTTATGGATTTTCAGTTCATGGGAGGTAGTATGGGATCTGTAGTAGGTGAGAAAATCACTCGTTTGATTGAGTATGCTACTAATCGATCTCTACCTGTCATTATTGTGTGTGCTTCTGGAGGAGCACGCATGCAAGAAGGAAGTTTGAGCTTGATGCAAATGGCTAAAATATCTTCTGCTTCATATGATTACCAATCCACTAAAAAGTTATTCTATGTACCAGTCCTTACATCTCCTACAACCGGTGGAGTAACAGCCAGTTTTGGTATGTTGGGAGATATCATTATTGCTGAACCTAATGCGTACATTGCATTTGCGGGTAAAAGAGTAATTGAACAAACATTGAATAAGACAGTACCCGATGGTTCACAAGCGGCTGAGTATTTATTCCATAAAGGCTTATTCGACCCAATCGTACCACGTAATCCTTTAAAAGGTGTTCTAAGTGAGTTATTTCAGCTCCATGGTTTCTTTCCCTTGAATCAAAATTCAAAAAAATTAAAGTATAGCACTAGATTCAGTTATTTTGTTTGTAGCGAACAAGTATTTAGTTCATCATAATAAAAAAAAACTAAGAAAAATGTTCTTTGGTGATATAAGTTACACTTTCTAGTAAGAGTCAGAAGTTTCGGATAATTTTTTTTCTTTAAATTTAATATTTTAATATTATTTTTATATTTCCAATTTCTATTTTAATATAAATATATTATTTAGAAATTATATATTTATATATACTTAATTGTTTATATATACTTAGTAGTATAATATTATATAAAATACAATAGTCAATATTACCTAATATTACTTATAATAGATATACTTATCATATCATAAGATATCTTTCTAATAGATACAAATATATAGATACAAATATTAAATCGAGGCACCCATTCTATGACAGATCTCAACTTACCCTCTATTTTTGTGCCTTTAGTGGGCCTAGTATTTCCGGCAATTGCAATGGCTTCTTTATCTCTTCATGTCCAAAAAAATAAGATTGTCTAGATCCAATGGGACCAAATCCTATCAATTTATTTCAACACTGTATCATAATACAGATATTTTTTTAGTGCAATATGGTACGATATGTGGCTCTTTCCACATACAAATGAAAGAACTGTTATGTATGTGGATACATGCTATCTGCATAAATGCATGTATATATATATATATATAGCTGGTTAAAAATGGATCAGTAAATATTTTTAATAGAAAGTCAATGTATCTAACCAATTACTCCACATCAGAATAGTGCTAGTTGATGAAAGTTACTTCGGGATCAAGAAAGGTAAAGTCAAATTTGGGTTATTCTCTCAATTCCAATCGAATGCAACTGGATCTAGTATAGTATGAATTGGCGATCAGAACATATATGGATAGAACTTATAAGGGGGTCTCGAAAAACAAGTAATTTTTGCTGGGCCTGTATCCTTTTTTTAGGTTCACTAGGATTCTTAGCGGTTGGAACTTCCAGTTATCTTGGTAGGAATCTGATATCCATATTTCCATCTCAGCAAATTATTTTTTTTCCACAAGGAATCGTGATGTCTTTTTACGGGATCGCAGGTCTGTTCGTTAGCTCCTATTTGTGGTGCACAATTTTGTGGAATGTAGGTAGTGGTTATGACCGATTCGATAGAAAAGAAGGAATTGTGTGCATTTTTCGTTGGGGATTTCCTGGAATAAATCGTCGCATCTTCCTTCGCTTCCTTATGAGAGATATCCAATCAATCAGAATTGAGGTTAAAGAGGGTCTTTATCCTCGTCGTGTCCTTTATATGGAAATCAGAGGTCAAGGGGCCATTCCCTTGACTCGTACTGATGAGAATTTTACTCCACGAGAAATTGAACAAAAAGCTGCCGAATTGGCCTATTTCTTGGGCGTACCAATTGAAGTATTTTGAAATGAATTGAACACAATAAAGAATAAATGTTTTCTCGGCATGGGGGAAGGAACTTGCTAATTCCTTTTTTAATACAATTGAAGTCTTTTTGGAATGTTCATTTGAACAAAACATGTTAGATTATTCTATTTCCTCCTTCCTTTGTCGTGGCGACTCCCATAGAATAAACCAAAAAAGCAGGAGGGCGTATATGGAATAACTATAATAAACTATACTATAATAAAGAAGAAAATTAAGAAAAGAAGAAATTTTTGTATACCATTTGTATACCAAAAGTATTTCGTATGCGTATGGATCCCAACTCAATTCTTTTCTACTAGAAAATTTCTACTAGAAAAAAGGCTAATCTAAGGCTAATATAATAAGTAGGGATTCATCAAATATATCCGAACATTTATTTCGTAATACGGAATTCATCTCATCTTTTTAGGCCCAAAATTTTGATGATACCTTTTTTCCTTGGTTGTGGCTAGGCGGTGAAACATTTCGAAATAATTAACTGAGGGGGGTTTTCGTTTCTAAATCTGATTCGTTATTTTAAGTGGGTTTTCGAGTATTCATAGAAAGGAACAAATGAAGATGAAATTGCTTCGAATTTGCCCATTCGAATTTGCCCAATTGAGATATCTAGGAATAATATTGATTTTGCATTTTTATCCGAAAAGGGCGAACCCTTATCCCATTTCTATATTCCTTCTAGATCCAAGAACTAAACTCAATTTTGACACAAAAATTGGAATGAATAGACCCATAGGTTCAATACCTTGTTATAGAACTCGTGCTTCAGAGAAATATCATATAGAGTCAACGAATGAAGCAGGTTCATTAACGATTCAATTCACAGATAAAAAATGAAAAAAAAGAAAGCATTGCCTTCTTTCCCATATCTTGTATCTATAGTATTTTTGCCCTGGTGGGTCTCTCTCTCATTTAATAAATGTCTGGAACTTTGGGTTACAAATTGGTGGAATACCGGGCAATCCAAAACTCTCTTGAATATCATTCAAGAGAAAAACGTTCTAGAAAGATTCATAGAATTAGAAGAACTCTTTCTGTTGGACGAAATGATAAAGGAGTACCCGGAGACACATATACAAAAACTTCGTATAGGAATACACAAGGAAACGATACAATTGGTCAAAACACACAATGAATATCATCTCCATATCATTTTGCATTTCTCGACAAATATAATCTCTTTCGCTATTCTAAGTGGTTATTTTATTTTGGGTAATGAGGAACTTGTCATTCTTAATTCTTGGGTTCAGGAATTCCTCTATAACTTAAGTGACACAATAAAAGCTTTTTCGATTCTTTTAGTTACTGATTTATGGATTGGATTTCACTCGACTCATGGTTGGGAACTAATAATTGGTTCGTTCTACAACGATTTTGGATTGGCTCATAACGATCAAATTATATCTGGTCTTGTTTCCACCTTTCCAGTTATTCTAGATACAATTGTGAAATATTGGATTTTCCATTATTTAAATCGTGTATCTCCTTCGCTTGTAGTCATTTATCATTCAATGAATGAATGAAGAACTCATTTGATCTCCTGATATCAATCAAATAAATCAGAATCTTTCTTCCTTTATAAACCATTTTGAATCTTACTTAATTCTTTATATTTTATTTCTACCAGTTCAAGGTATTCGTCCTATATTACAGTACAACTATTCCAGTACAATGACAGACTCGTGCATAGGGAACTTTACTAGTTCCCTATCTAATTTATTGTAGAAATTCCGAGATCCATGATTGGACATGCAAAATAGAAATACTTTTTCTTGGGTAAAGGAACAGATGACTCGATCCATTTCTGTATCGATCATGATATATGTAATAACTCGAGCATCCATTTCAAATGCATATCCCATTTTTGCGCAGCAGGGTTATGAAAACCCACGAGAAGCAACTGGACGAATTGTATGTGCTAATTGTCATTTAGCTAATAAGCCCGTGGATATTGAAGTTCCGCAAGCTGTGCTTCCTGATACTGTATTTGAAGCAGTTGTTCAAATTCCTTATGATATGCAACTGAAACAAGTTCTTGCTAATGGTAAAAAAGGGGGTTTGAATGTGGGTGCTGTTCTTATTTTACCCGAGGGATTCGAATTAGCCCCCCCCGATCGTATTTCTCCTGAGTTGAAAGAAAAGGTAGGAAATCTGTCTTTTCAGAGTTATCGTCCCAATAAAAAAAATATTCTTGTGATAGGTCCTGTTCCGGGTCAGAAATATAGTGAAATCGTCTTTCCCATTCTTTCCCCCGACCCTGCTACAAAGAAAGACGTTCACTTCTTAAAATATCCCATATATGTGGGTGGGAACAGAGGAAGGGGTCAGATTTATCCTGATGGTAGCAAGAGTAACAATACAGTCTATAATGCTACATCAGCAGGTATAGTAAGCAAAATAGTACGTAAAGAAAAGGGAGGATATGAAATAACCATAGTTGATGCATCGGATGGACGTCAAGTGGTTGATATTATACCTCCAGGACCAGAACTTCTTGTTTCAGAGGGTGAATCCATTAAGCTTGATCAACCATTAACAAGCAATCCCAATGTAGGAGGGTTTGGTCAGGGAGATGCAGAAATAGTGCTTCAAGATCCATTACGCGTCCAAGGCCTTTTGTTCTTCTTCGCATCTGTTATTTTGGCACAAGTTTTTTTGGTTCTTAAAAAGAAACAGTTTGAAAAAGTTCAATTGTACGAAATGAATTTTTAGGTCCAGAGATTCCTTAACATTTGGTAAAAAGTGCCAATTTTTTGTCCATCGATACAATTATGTATGATCAAAAAATTCTGTAAATCCTTTTGCTTGCTTTGTTTATACTCTTTTTGTTTTGCAGGACGCCTGGAATTCATTACTTGTATTCCATTTTAGTAATAAACAATAGGCATACAAACAAATACAAAAGAAGAGAATACAAGGCAAGGATGATAAAAATGAAAGGAACAAATACTTTTAGGAAGGATTACTAGTCTTCCTAATCTTCTATTCGACGCAAGACGACACAAGAAAAAGGAATTTTCACCCGTTTTCTTGTGTCGTCTTGTATCAAAATAATAATTATTTTTTTTCCTGTTCATCAAAGATTACTATTCCTTTCCTTCTTTTCCGGGTCTATCGGAACTCCTTTGTTTAGATTCATAAGAAGTAGTGGACAAACAAAGGAAAAAAAGGATTATGGGTGAATAAGTTATTGAGCAAATAGAATTTATTCACTTATTCAATATCTTCACTTATTCAATATAAGTTAAACTTCTAACTTAGAGAAATTATTCAAACAAAAAAGACTGTTCCGGTTGAAAGGCGGATTTTATTTTTACGAATATCCAAATCTTTATTTATTATATGATCAGATATATGATCAGAGTTTTTATTTTATTTTGAGAGTAGTTTTGATTAAGGTTCTATTAGTTTAGTCTAGAAATGATTTGCAGGATGTCTCATCCCTAGAAATCAATATAATTATTATATTGGATTATAGATAAAATCGATTGATTCGTTCTTTCTTCTTGCTTCCAGTTAATATTTTGGGGGAAGGGCAGGGACTATGAATCAACCGCTAGATTCAATTGTTCACAAACATCATTAAGAAACAAAAGAATAGAGTGGTTTGAAACATCAGAGCAAAGGATCCTTTTTGTCATTTCTACAAAACAAATATAATATTTTGATTATGCTGACTGGATAACTAACCAATTTGTAGGTTATGGAATAGATCAAAGTCTCATTATAAGAGTGAGAACTCCGCGGGCCCTTTCCGCTCTAATCAGACAAAGGAGGGTAAGGACCCGCTAAGTTCTTACTTTTTCATGTCTACAACCCAGCTCATCCGATTACTAGAGAGATGAACCCAACCCAGAATATGAACCGTAAAAGAAAACACCTATTAAACCGATCACAAGAATACCAGTTACAGTACCTATCAGCCAAAGAGGAATCCTTCCAGTAGTATCGGCCATTTCCCCTACTTTCCTCCACATTTCATCAAGTGGTCATGCTAGAGACAAAAACAGTCATGGATAATTATGAGGATGGTATCTATCCGAATGGGATAAGAGAATTACTACTATTCTCTTTCTTTCTCTCAATT